AATCGACACATTGATTTTTTTTTTCGCAATTCTTTAGAACCGTATGCATTTAAAGGTGCACGTACGGTTCCTCAGGGATACAATTTTGCCCTAATCAACCGACTTCATCGAGAAAGATTACTTTTTTTAGGCCAAGAGGTTGATAGTGAGATCTCGAATCAACTTGTTGGTCTCATGGTATATCTCAGCATAGAAGATGATACTAGGGATCTTTATTTGTTTATAAATTCTCCAGGCGGATGGGTAATACCAGGAATAGCCATTTATGATACTATGCAATTTGTATCACCGGATGTACATACAATATGTATGGGATTAGCCGCTTCAATGGGATCTTTCATTCTGGTCGGAGGAGAAATTACCAAACGTCTAGCATTCCCTCACGCTTGGCGCCAATGAGTTTTTTTATTTGAGAAAAAAAAAAAAGAATACTATGCCTTCGCTGTATCGAATATGAATCAAATTAAAGAATAAGTAATAATAGCATGGCACTTCGAGTTCGATATGAACAAACCATTATTGTTTTTTTTCTATCTAGCATGAGATTTTTTATCGAGATAGTAGTATGAAAGAAGGGTTATTCCCAATTTGATTTATGTGTCAAGCAAGAGTCAATTTCAGCGTCACAAACCATTATTCTTCCACACCAGAAGTATCTTTCTTCTTTTTATGTTATGAGAGAAAGAGTCAAAAAAATGGAAAAAATCATTTTCTCCTTCTTGGATCGTATCAAAAAGAAACTTTGGGATTGCTAAACCACAGACGAGATAAATAGATAAAGCAACAGAACCATCATAGTATCTTTTTTACTACTACGAAAGGAAGGGTGGTAAATGGATCATTTAACGATTTGGATCGGATGGGTTCTATTTATTCTTTTTGATAGAATTTATTCTATCGCGAAAAATAAATTCCATTACAGAGCCGTATGCAATGTACAAAAGATGCCCGTACGGTTGTTTAATTCTATTTTTTATTGTTATTTTGATTCCCCCTTACTTTAACCCAATCGTGCGATATATATATATAGAAGAACCATTCATGATGTTATATCAATATCATCAGGGTTATGATTCACCAACCTGCTAGTTCTTTTTACGAGGCACAAGCAGGGGAATTTATCCTAGAAGCAGAAGAACTATTGAAGCTTCGCGAAACTCTCACAAAAGTTTATGTACAAAGAACGGGCAAACCTTTATGGGTTATATCCGAAGATATGGAAAGGGATGTTTTTATGTCAGCAACAGAAGCCCAAGCTCATGGCATCGTTGATCTTGTAGCGGTCGAAAATGAAAATACTGGGGATTCCCTATAAATATACTATATGAATTCCGTTTAAGAATTTGAAATTTCCGTGTGAATAGAAATCATTCATAATCATCAACCATCAGGTTAAGATCGATCTAAGCCAACCCGCTCTATTCTATCTAGAATGAGATTCTATAGACATGCCATGCCAACCATTAAACAACTTATTAGAAACGCAAGACAGCCAATAAAAAATGTTACGAAATCTCCCGCTCTTCGAGGATGTCCTCAGCGTCGAGGAACATGTACTAGGGTGTATGTGCGACTCGTTCAGTTCAGATCATGAGTTTGAAAAAATGCAAAAATTTTTTCCAGTATCAAGACCACTACCAATGAATTAGGATAGATAGAGTGGAAGACGGCCATTTCATTGACTATTCTCTAAAAAGGAAGATCTATCATCTACCTAATTATGTTATGAATTTATGGTTTCTATTGGTGCAAATCCAATCATTCCGTTTGAGATGAAAAGGAATTCTCCATTGGTAAAAAATAGTTATCCATTAAGCGGAGGAAAAGGGTTATGCTCCTATTTCCTATTCTTTAAAAAACGGACTAACAGGGTCAGCTACCTAGCCAACTTTCAGAATTAAATGCCGTCACTGTATGGATAGCTTCTTTGTGAAAAGTACTATTAATTTATAATTAGAATTGAAAAAAGAATTCTAATTGAAAAATGGATGGGTAGAGCCAAAAAGTGTGAACTATACAAGTTCACAATAAAATTCGATGAAATAAAAGAAGAGGCTCCGGTGTATAGAGAGGACCTCACCGTTTCAGAAGTTGCCATAGAAACGAGGAAACCCACTATTCTTGTTTATTTAGTAGCAGTCGAATTTCTTATTTCCAGGCGAGATACCTTGAAGAAAGAAAAAATAGTGGTTGGGAAGGTCATAGTCGCAAAAGCCATTGGAATTTATATTTTATATATCGGAAGAATCCGTTTTGTTATTAATCGACCGGAGGAAAAGGATGACTGAAAGAAGAGAAATCAATTAGTTATTCAATAAAGTTTCATTTGATTCAATGACCAGAGTTAAACGAGGATATACAGCTCGGAGACGTCGAAAAAAGATTCGTTTATTTGCATCAACCTTTATAGGGGCTCATTCAAGACTTACTCGAACGACTACTCAACAAAGAATGAGAGCTTTGGGTTCCTCTCATCGAGATAGGAGCAGGAAAAAGAGAGATTTTCGTCGTTTGTGGATCACTCGGATAAATGCGGTAACTCGTGAGGATAGGTTATTCTATAGTTATAGCCTATTCATCCATAATCTGTACAAGAGACAATTGCTTCTGAATCGTAAAATACTTGCGCAAATAGCCCTATCAAATCAAAATTGTTTTGATATTATTTCAAAAAAAATCATCAATCAAAAATAAAATACAAATCAAATAAAGGAATCTTAATTAATAGAATCTATTATACTATATTGGAAACAAGAATGATTGAAACAGGATTTCCCGGAGAATGGACTCCGGGAAAATAGAAGAAAAATAAATTAATATTTGAGTAGTAGGAATAAATGAACATCTTTCACGAAAAAAAAGATTTCTTCCCCATTTTTCCTTTTTTTTTTTTTATAAAATCTGGATTCTAGTTTTTCCGAGCAAAACATTAAGCTTGAGTTCCAATTGGAGTTTTAAGGAGTATATCTATTTATTTTTGGTTCTAAGACCAGTAGTTCTAGGGATCGACTCCGCTCTCTCCAATTGTTTCTCATTATTACGAAAAGGTAACGAAGATAAAATACGAGCTTGTTTTATAGCGATAGTAATTAATCGTTGTTGTTTCAAGGTCAATCTATTCGCCCGTCTAGATAATATTTTTCCTTGTTCACTAAGAAATCGACTAATTAAACTCATGTTTCTATAATCGATTCGATCCCCCGATCCGATTGGGGGTAAACGCCTACGAAAAGATCGCTTGGATTTACGAAAAGGTTGTTTGGATTTATCCATGGTTTGCTTATCCCTTGTTTTTTTATTCCTTATTTATTCCTTATATATAAAATAATCTAGAAAATAGAATTCTATTTTTTCTTATTCATTTCATATTCGACCAAAATAGAATTTGGTTTGTATTATCTATGTTAAGATATAAAGGTTAAGATATAAAGTTCTTACTCTTCCCGCTACTTGGAAAAATCACACACGAATTACATTCCATCTATTTCTTTATTTCCCCATGAATCGTATACTTTTTACAATAGCGACAAAATTTTCTCAATTCTAACCGATTGGGTGTATTGTGTCGATTCTTTTGAGTCATATATCTAGAAATGCCCGGCGATTCTTTATTGACACCCTTTTGAACACAACAGGTACATTCCAAAATCACTAGAATTCTTATATCTTTACCCTTGGCCATGAACCTCCTTTTTATTTTGGATCGACTTCACTTTAGAACTCTCTTCATTTTATTTAACCAAATAAAAAGAGAATCTATATTCTCTATCTGTATTAAGAAAAGTTACTAACTAGAAATGGAATTCATAAATATTTTCTTTTTTGAATTATTAGAATTTGAATGACTTCGAAGTACTATAATCTAAAATAGAATTACTATGAATTTAGTATAACTATTTCATTAATAGAAGAATATTAAGAATATCATAATAATTAATTAATACAATTTTTTCTAACTAGGAATTATTCCTATCCTAATCTCAGTATTTTATTCTTTCTATGTTAGAATTTTGTGGAACTGCCCCTAGACTGGATTCACATTTCCACTTCTTTTCCCCCAAATTCTATCGTAGATTCACTGTATTTTGACTGAGGTTCGATACACTCTTTCTCTTTCCTTTTTTTTTTAGGAAAGGAAAGAAAAAGGGAGTGAAATTGAAGCCATGTTACGTAGAATTGTATCTCCAATCTTCTTCATTTATTCACAGATCAATACAAGAATTCAATCAGGATGAAAAAAAGGGGAATGACAAGGCATCTGGAAATAAACGATTAATTTCTATCAATAGACCTGCTAAAGACCCAAACCATAGAGTGGTTAGCACAGGTGCCGTTGAGAGATATGTTTTTATATCTCGCATTGAAAATCCTCCTTATTCTTTCTATTTTCTATTTTTTTCGTATTTATTTTAATTCTTTATTTGTATTGTATATTGTAATACATATATAGTCCTAGTTCGATATTCTAATACATAGATCATAGATAACCCGATCTTTTAGTTCAAGATCATTTGTTTTTGCTTGAAATGAAATTAGTAATTAGGAATTACTAACTAAAATGCATATATACAATAACCTAGCAGATTCAATTTTGCCGCCCCCTAAAAAAACAAGAACATTCTCTACCTATATAGATAGATATAGATAAATAGAGCAAAAAAGAAGGATGTGGAAAACAAGACATGAATTTTATACAATGACACTATACAACAATTTTAAAAAGGGATGTAGCGCAGCTTGGTAGCGCGTTTGTTTTGGGTACAAAATGTCACGGGTTCAAATCCTGTCATCCCTACCTATTCTTTCTCCTATGGACAGTTACGAGGGATTCATTGAATAAGATCAGGAATTTTTCAGGAATTTTTGGACATAATCTTCCTTTTTTTAATACTCTATGTACACAAGACCCCCCGGGGGTAAAAAAAAATTCTTTTCTTTACAATCTGTATCTACTGTTATAGGATATAAGAAAGCGCTCTTAGTTCAGTTCGGTAGAACGC